TTACTCAGTTCCACTATCTGAAGACTCATTTAGATAAACCCAATATAATTTCTTATGCCCAGGGGTTCCCTTCCAACCTAAAATAGAGATTTTATTTCTATGGATATCTAAATGACAGCTAGCGCAGACTGGCACCAAGTTAGACCTACGATTCAATCTTTTATTATATAGTCTCTTAGGTTGAATGTGATGAATAGCCTCCGCTGGAGCTCCACATATTTCACATGAGTCAATAAAAACTTGTGCATTATATTTGGAGGGGCGAAACACTGTCAAAGAACTTGACTTACTTCGGGAAGGTGGCTCCCAATTAATACGTTCACGATATTTTAAAGCACTTTTATAAAATTTAATATCACTAATTATGTGGCCCATAACTTCAATGCCATATTGGGAGAGTCCGGGGCCAGGTTTTAATTTACGTTCATAAATTAGGCCTAAATCTTTTTGTTGAATAACAGATAAGTGATAACACCGAACTGGCGAATCAACTAAAGAAGAAACCTGGTGTAGATGAGTAGTAAGGACAAAACTAGTTTGTGCAGCTGTTAGTCTTTCAATTGTTGCAGCCAATATAGCTGTTCCTGAACTAACCTCTGTTCCATGACAAATTTCGTCACCTAATATTAAACTGTTATAATTAGCCAGTTTTAAAATAGTTGAAAGGTCTCTCATTTCGACCTCAAAAGTACCTTGGCCTTTATGAAGATCATCCCCACCTAAAATACGAGTAACTAAATAGTGATAAGGCCTTAACTTAAGAGTATCTGCAGCTACATACATACCTGCTTGAGCTAAAATTACGTTGACCCCAATTGCTCTAAGTAAAGTGGATTTGCCTGCACCATTGACTGAGAATATTAACATTCCCCTGTCCTCCAAACTTATATTATGAGCGACACACTCTTCCTGTGTGTTAATTTGTTCTACTAATGGGTGTCGTAGGTTAATGGCTTCAATTAAGCCCTTAGATTGTTCGGATTTTGTTTGTATTAAGCAAGGTTTAGTATAATTAAACTTAGTAGCCGCAATAGCCCCGCTTAATGCTACATCTAATCTAGAGATCGTATTTTCTAAGGGTAAAAGCAGCTCAGAATAGTTGAAATATAAATTTTTAAGTTCCCGGTTATAAGTCTGTTTAACATAAGTATTAATTTCCTCTTCTAATTTATCTAAATCTATTGTCACTTTATGAATGGCTGGGCTAGTAATTATTGTTTTGTTTCCCCTTTTACCCAACACCATAAGAGAATTACCAGATACCGAGGCGTTAGTAAGGTAATGCTCTAACCTAGTTAATTTCTTAGATAAAATAGAGAAAGCATAGCCCTCTTTATTAAAATACTCAGCTTTAATAGAAATTGTGTCTTGAAACACTCTATTAGAAGTCTGTTCGGCCCACACTGTTAGTTGGGCCCTTAATTCTTGTTGTTGTTTAAGGAGTTTAGTTAGCCGATCAGTTGGTTGTAATACATCTTTAAAATCACCTGAAAGACCATCTACCTGGAAAATTCGGCCTATTTCCTCAATTAGCGATTCTAATTGGGGCCCAACTGAAGGGGAAAATAGGATGTTAATTCATTTATTAGTTCTTAATTTACTTATTAGTTGGCTGGCTAACACATAAGAATGGTAAATCTGGCTCAACTTTTTAGGTGGCAGGGTTGTGTCACTCGAGGCACATATTGCCCATTGACGATGTAAAGAAGATAAATCTTTAATGTGTTTTAACTCGGAATTGTTAATTGTTTTCTTGTCCAATAATTGTTTAAATGTGGCAATCTCCTCATAACGAAAATTTAATTCGTTACAATCTGTAATGGGGTTAAGAAGTCTGAATTTAAGTAGTCTTTTACCCATTGCGGTCGAACAGAAATCAACCAAACTAAGTAAACCGCCCAGCTTTCCCCTCTTAGGCACTAAGTCCAATTGATATTCTGCTCGATTACATAATATTAAGTTTAGGGGGCTAATAGCAGAATTATAACACTCGGGAAGTTGAAGGTTCTTAATAAGATTAGGGTTGCGATCTTTAATAAATTGTAATACTCCTAAAAGGCTAATTAGATTTGCCGGATTAACTTTTTCTGTCCAAGTACTTTGAAAAATTTTACTAAGGGTATATTTTTGATAATTTTTGTTAAACCACTCTGCGTTGATGCCCATATTAATATGAAGCAAAACCCACTCCTTACTATTTTTCTCATACCTATAAGATAAATAACACGGCAAGTTGGTTACTGCTTCTCCCATAACTTCAACTTTAGCATTGGGCTCAGAGGGGAATAAATTCCAACCAATTAATAAACTGTATATCTTATTTGTCAAAATCTCCGGGCCAACCCCCGAGTCAACCCAAATTACTATTTCTCTAATACAATAACTGATTAAAAGCCGGCCTACTCTGTCTCTGTCCTCCCAAGAGACAGGAAACATTATACTGTGACCATTCATGGCTGAAAATAAAGTAATCCCCAATAAGTAGTCTTGAGTGAAATAAATAGATAACACATAGGGTAATTCCGAACAGTCCTCTAAATTACAACATGGAGAATAAACCTGACTTACTGCGCGTTGTTTTGGACCGGATTTCCCAGTGTCCAATTCATCAATGACTATAACCGTCCAACCTTTATTCAACAAGGTAGTTAGATGAGTCGTAAGGGAATAAATTGGAAACCCCATTTGACGCAAGGACCTTTTACTGGGGGATATTATTCTCATATCAAGTAACGAGGCAATTTGTTCAATGGGAGGCGTTACCTCCAAGGGCCCACCTCGCAAGGATGGCCCAACTAATAACTCGGCTTGAGAGTATGCTTGTTGCCTACCAGGAGTATTGGGCTCATGCCAAAGTTCATAGAACTTACCAATCTGGATAAGCTGGACTACTGATAATCCATACTTAGTATAATTATCCTTTGCTAAGTTAAAATAGTGCATAGGTATTTGGTTCATTTTTAATTAGGAGTTAACCTCTTAATAAATTTAAGGCTCGTACAGCAATTGTACCACGTAAACGGTAATAGTTAACCATAATGGCTAAACCGATAGCAGATTCGGCAGCTGCGACAGTTAAAATCACAATCGCAAAAATTTGTCCAAAAAGCGTATAGAGCACACGAGACTCAAATAGGAGCAAAATAGTAGAGGCCAGTAAAACTAGCTCTACACACATTAGCATAATAATTAAATTGCTTCTATTAAGAATAATACCTAAGATTCCGATTAATAAGATGACAATTGATAATATTAAATAAGACATGTGCTATCCCAATTAGAGGCTAGTTTTCCCACTCTAAGCCCCCTTCTATCCATTCGTAAATTAACCCTAAAGTCAGGATAAATAAAAATAACATAACAACCCAATATCCAAATAAAGGTAAGCCCATATAAGTAACTGCCCAGGGGAATAAAAAGGATATTTCAAGATCAAAGATTAAAAACAAGATTCCAATTAAGAAGAATCTAACGGAGAAGGGGTTCCCCGGGTTGTCAAAAGGATCAAACCCACATTCATAAACTGACACTTTTTCCATATCGGGTTGTTTATAACCTAATAGATAAGATGCCCCTAAAATTAGAATTGATAATGTCCCGCTAACGATAAGTAGTATAAGTATTCCTTTAAACTCCATGTTCCTCTCCATATTCCTAAGCGGAGACGTGCGTTAGCACTTGGTCAGAAGGCACCTAAAGGTGCTCTCTGCTGATTTGTTGGAAGAGATCTTGCTTACTACGTAATGAATCCCCATAGGAATTATATAAAGAAGGTGAATTTGGCTGCTTAGCTAATAATATCGCCCCTATCATAGCGACTAGTAGCACCAGACTAGCAACTAACACTAATTCGTAGTAAGTTGTATAAAGATGGCTTCCAATTGCCCCAATGTTAGTTCTGGATCCTATAACAGGATTGCTGACATATGTAGGGCTATTGGTTAGTAAACTATAAAACAAAAATATAACAGATAATCCTACAGGTAAAAAATGCGAGTGATCTTGAGTCTCTACCTTATTAGGCTGTTGTATTAACATAATTACAAACAGGAATAAAATTGCGATAGCCCCAACATAGACAATTATAAATATTAAGCCTATATAGTCTAATCCCAACGATATAAACATAATAGCAGCATTAACAAAGGCAATAACTAACCAAAATACTGAATAAACAGGATTTGGCGTAGATATCACCATCAGACTAGCTCCAACTATTCCTAAGGAGAATATAATAAATAGACTATTCATATTGCACTTTGGACAACAATGACCTGAACCACTTCATATACTAATTCATACGGAGCAGTTTGGTTTCTACCCAGCCTAACAAGGGAATTAAGGCTAAGAAGTAGAAAAAGTAGAATGCAGAAGCAAATTGTCCAATCATAACATAAGGCTCCTCTACTGGATTAGCCCCTAACCAGGTTAATAGCACAAAATCAGCTACTAAAAACCAAAATGCCAATTTTCCTAAAGGCCTAAATGTTAAAGCTCTTAATTTACTAGTATGAATAAAGGGCAATAATAATAACACCAATATACTAAATACCATAGCCAAGACCCCTCCAAGCTTGTTGGGTATAGAGCGTAGTATGGCGTATGCGAATAAGAAGTACCATTCCGGTTGGATATGAACCGGAGTTACTAAAGGATTAGCTTGAATGAAATTTTCAGGATCACCTAAGACATTAGGCATAAAATAACAAAGTATAATTAATAGAGTGCTCAGCACCATTATCCCAAACAAGTCCTTATAAGTATAATAAACATGAAAGGTAACTTTGTCTATATTAGAGTCAATTCCTAAAGGATTATTTGACCCAGCTGTGTGTAAGCTAACAATGTGTAATACGCCTAATGCAGCTATAAGGAAAGGGAAGAGGTAATGTAAAGAGTAGAAACGATTAAGAGTTGCATTAGATACACTAAATCCTCCCCAAATCCACTGGACAATATCCGTTCCTACATAGGGTATAGCAGAACAAAAGTTAGTAATAACTGTGGCCCCCCAAAAAGACATTTGCCCCCAAGGTAGCACATACCCTAAGAAAGCTGTTAGCATCATCACTAAGTAAATTATAACCCCTAAATTCCAAACGTCCATTTTCATGTAGCTCCCATAATAGAGCCCTCTGCCCATGTGAATATATACACAAAGAAAGAATAATGAAGCTCCATTAGCATGAATATACTTTAACATAAAACCATAATTAACGTCTCTTAAAATATGGGAAATTGAGTCAAAAGCTAAACTAACGTCAGGGCAATAATGCATAGCTAAGAATATTCCGGTAATCAATTGTATAGCTAAACACAGCCCTAACAAAGAACCAAAATTCCAGTAATAACTTATATTAGAAGGGGCTGGCAGATCAACCAGGACCCCATTCACAATAGAGATTATTGGATGTTGAGTTCTTATTCGTAACATTTTGTTTGGTGATTCCATATGCATGCGCTCAGGAAGCTTGTGTACATTAACCCCAATATGGGCTATCTCCCTAAATGCTAGCAAGGCACTGCATCTAAACCTATCAACAGGCCAGAAACTAAAACGATTAAACCAAGACTAAAAGGTAAGTAAGACTTCCATAATAGATACATAAGTTGGTCATATCTCATTCTAGGGAAAGAAGCTCGCACCCACACAAATGCGAACACTACTATGGTAGTTTTAAGGGCTAAGCAACCCATTCCTAGAATTCCTGTAAAAGGTGCCCAACCACCTAAAAACAATAAACTTATCAAACAGCTCATCAGAATAATATGGCCGTATTCAGCTAAAAAGAATAGAGCAAACGACATACTGGAATATTCTACATTATATCCAGATACTAATTCTGATTCTCCCTCGGTAAGATCAAAAGGAGCCCGATTAGTTTCAGCTAACGCCGAAGCAAAAAACATTAAAGCAGCTGGAAATAAAGGTATTATATACCAAATTTCGGCTTGAGCTAATACTATCTGAGTGATATTAAGAGAACCTGCACATAATATTACTGAGATTAGAATGAGCCCTATACACACTTCATAGCTAATCATTTGAGCGGCTGCTCTGATAGCCCCTAAGAATGCATATTTAGAATTACTTCCCCAACCAGACATTAAAATAGCATACACCCCCATAGAACTAATAGCAAAGATATACAAGATACCAACATTAATATCAGCTAGTACAATACCGGGGCTAAAAGGTATAACCCCCCAAGCTAAAAAAGCTAAAGTAAGTGATAGAATCGGGGCTACAATATAAACCGACAAATTAGCATGATTGGGAATAGCCATCTCTTTAGTAAATAATTTTAATCCGTCAGCTAAAGGCTGTAATAGTCCATAAACACCAACTACATTAGGTCCTTTTCGAGCTTGCATATAACCTAATACCTTTCTTTCTGCTAAAGTTAAATAAGCTATAGCCACTAATAGAGGTATTATTATTGCAAGCGTTTTAAAGATAATTGAAATAATAGTACTCATCATCCTAGTTACGGAGGGCGGCCAAGTACGTATTGAACGCGCATAACTTGGCCCAAGAACAAGTTCCCTTACCCTTACTATGTTACGACTTACCCATTCTCGAAAAGGAGGGATAACCCCGCCACGGGGCGTCTCGTATCCTTAACTTGAAGGGGACGACGGGCGATTTGTGCTAACACTGGGTTAGAATTCACCGGAACGCTCTACTTTCCGATTACTATCAAATCCTACTTAGGATTCCCGTTTCAGAGAATCTCCGCCTCCTAATTTACTGTGTATATTGTATAGGAGAATGTAGCGCATAATATCCCTTTCCATAAAGACCATGACACCTGACTTAATCCATAATAGGGTTAAGGATAACATTTATTGTTATCCTGACGACGGCCATGCAATGCCTGAGCGGCGACTTACCCACAAAAGGTAGTCCGCTTTCAAGGAAAGGTAAGGTGACACGCGGATCATCGTATTAAATTACACGCTCCTCTGATTCAAACAGTGAACAGCCAAGCCTTTTGAGTTTCAATCTTGCGATCATAGTATTCAGGCATACAATAAGGTTATTTGCTAATAAAGCTATTGTATAAGTTTAAGGCGAGGACTACCAGGGTATCTAATCCTGTTTGCTATCCAAGCTTTCGTATTTCATGAAGATAACCATAAACGTAGTAAGGAGTCTTCACCTTCGGACTTCCACTCTTGCTTCAAACATTTTACCGCTACCAAGAGGTTTGCCTTACTTTTTTCTCATGCTTCACTACATACTTTAACGCCTAATGCGAAATAAAAACTGGGCCTCTAAGTTTAACCGCGTCTGCTGGCACTTAGTTAGACAGACCTCAGTGTGAGACCCTGTGTCAAGCGTTTACCCATTGCACAAGATTCTCTACTGCTGCCAGAATGTCTTCCCCTTGTTTCAGTGAAAGTGTGGCTATACTACGCATCTTCGACCAGGTGGGCCACTATCCCACCTATTCTAATACGTCAACCGAGATATATCTCCGTTTTATCCTCACCAGTAGGGCCCCTAAAGGGCCTTGCATGTATTAGAAGAACACATTGCCTTATAGACTCCCCAAGGTCAAAGGAGTAGTGTGGAAATAATATTTAAATCATCCCCATGACTTAATTTACGCTGATAAACAAACGGTAATTCATTATAAGTATGAAAAGCAGGCGGAGAAGATAAAGACCATTCTAACGAGCCACGCGAAGTTGACCAACCCTCAAATGGTCTTTCGGCTGCTAGTGCCTCATAAGTTAAGTAGATGAACCATATAATTCCTACTAGGGCTATTACAGCTCCGCAAGAACTAACTAAGTTCCAATCTTGGTAAGCATCAGGGAAGTCCGAGTATCTTCGAGGTAATCCGGCTAAGCCCAAGAAATGTTGGGGGAAAAAAGTTAAATTAACTCCGATAAACATAATCCAGAAATGGATCTTACCGTATAACTCGTTATAACTATAACCGGTAATTTTACCAAACCAATAGTAGTATCCCCCGAATATAGCAAATATAGCCCCCATTGATAACACATAATGGAAGTGTGCTACTACATAATAAGTATCGTGTAATGCTATATCTAATGAACTATTAGCTAATATAACTCCAGTTAAACCACCCAAGGTAAATAGGAACACAAACCCAATAGCCCACAACATAGGAGTATCAAGCCGTAGGCTTCCCCCATATATAGTAGCTAACCAACTAAATATCTTAATTCCAGTAGGAACCGCAATAATCATAGTGGCGGCAGTAAAGTAGGCACGAGTATCTACATCCATACCAACGGTGAACATATGGTGGGCCCAAACAATAAATCCTAAAACTGCAATAGAAATCATAGCGTAGACCATACCTAAATAACCGAAAATGTGTTGTTTAGCAGAAAATGTGGGTATGATTTGAGATACCATACCAAATCCTGGTAGAATTAGTATATAGACTTCAGGATGTCCAAAAAACCAAAATAAGTGCTGGAATAAAATTGGATCTCCTCCTCCTGCGGGGTCAAAGAATGTTGTATTAAAATTTCTATCTGTCAACAACATTGTAATTGCACCAGCTAACACTGGTAAAGATAATAATAGCAATATTGTAGTAATTAATATGGACCACACAAATAGAGGTAATCTATGCATACTCATACCAGGGACCCTCATGTTAATAATAGTAGTTATAAAGTTGATAGAACTTAAAATGGAAGATATACCAGCTAGATGTAAACTAAATATAGCCATATCCACTGCTCCCCCCGAATGGGCTTGAATGCTTGCTAGTGGGGGATAAATGGTCCAGCCTGTACCTGCCCCTTGTTCCACAAACATAGAACCAACCAATAGTATTAGAGAAGGAGGTAATAACCAGAAACTAATATTGTTCAATCTAGGAAAGGCCATATCGGGTGCACCAATCATAATTGGCACAAACCAATTTCCGAATCCCCCAATCATTACTGGCATTACCAGGAAGAAAATCATTAATAAAGCATGTGAAGTTACAATTACATTATATAGATGATCATCTCCTAACATACTACCTGGAGCTGACAGTTCTAGCCGTATTAACATACTTGAAGCTGTCCCCGCCATCCCAGAAAAAGCACCAAATAGTAAATATAAAGTACCTATATCCTTATGATTAGTAGAAAATAGCCAACGTGTAAGATATTTGTTCATGCTTACTCTAGATTAAAAGTAATCTAAAGTAGGTGAGAACACTCTTGGGGCCGTATATACGGAATTGGGAAAGCTTTTGGGTGTGTCAACAAAGTAACAGGGCTAGAGAAGAATGAAAACTCCAATTAATGCATTATTAGAGGCCTCGCTCCTACGTGACGCGGCTGAGCCATTTCAACTAAGCTTCCAAGATGCTGCTAGTCCTGTTATGGAAGAGATTCTATTTCTTCATAACCAAATTATGTTTATTTTAGTTATTATTATAACTACTGTATTATGGTTAATTATAAGAGGATTAACAGGCCAAGCTTATCATCGCTATCTAACAGAAGGAGTCACAATAGAAATTGTTTGGACTATAATTCCCGCAGTTATATTAGTGTTTATAGCATTTCCTTCTTTAAAACTACTTTATTTGATGGATGAGATAGTGGAGCCCGGTGTAACAGTAAAAGCCATAGGTCATCAATGGTACTGGTCTTATGAGTATTCAGACTATCAAACTACCTCAGGTGAAGATAGTACCTTAGAATTTGATTCTTACATGATACCCACAAGTGACCTAGAACCCGGCGATCTCCGACTATTAGAGGTTGACAATAGAATGGTTGTCCCTATTGATACTTATGTAAGAGTTTTAGTTACAGGCGCAGATGTGCTTCACTCATTTGCTGTACCTTCATTAGCTATTAAGATGGATGCTGTGCCTGGACGTCTTAATCAAACCGGATTTTTAGCTAAAAGACCGGGATTATTTTATGGTCAGTGTTCCGAGTTATGTGGCGCTAATCACTCTTTTATGCCCATTGTTATAGAAGCCGTCAGCATGGATAGATATATCAGCTGGCTATCTTCATTATGTGATGATCTTTAGAGGATCTTTTAATCATCGTATAATGCCTCACTTAGATATAACTGCTTATTTAACTCAATATAGCTGGACATTAATAACCTTGTTAGCACTTTATAGTATTATGAGTTTGTTTATTTTGCCTAAAATTCAAAATAACTTACGTATAAGAAGTATACTACAGGAAGAGGGGGCCGCCCCCAGTAGGGGACTCGGGGTTGATCGAGCAAATGCTATACTACAAGATATACTCCGCAGATAAGCCCATTTCCTACATATATTCAATATGGCAGCTTCTTTCTTTGATCAGTTTAATGTAGTTCGGATAATTGGGGGTATAATAACTAATTCTTCTCTTATGATGCTTGTCCTATTTAGTGTAATACTAATAGGTAGTTGTTCATATAAATTAATACCTACAAGATTGCAGGCTATACAAGAGATTGTTTATACCCACTTTTTAGGATTAGTAAAAGATTCTACAGCTAATAAGGGGACCCAATATTTTACTCTTATTATAACCCTATTTACGTTTATTGCTGGATTAAATCTGTTAGGTCTATTTCCCTATGTCTTTACCCCTACTGCCCATATTGTTATTACTTTCGGGCTAAGTTTATCCATTTTAATAGCAGTAACAATATTGGGAATAACACAATACCGTTGGAACTTTGCTTCAATGTTGATGCCTAGTGGGGCTCCTTTAGCATTAGCCCCTCTATTAGTTTCGATTGAAGCACTTAGCTATCTTTCTCGGGCAATCTCTTTGGGTGTTCGATTAGCTGCTAATGTATCTGCTGGGCACCTTTTATTTGCTATTTTAGCAAGTTTTGGGTTCGCTATGATTAGTAATGGAATGTTAGTTTTAAGCTTAGCCCCAATGTTAGTAATGGTTTTTATAACGTTACTAGAAATTGCCGTGGCCTTGATTCAAGCATACGTATTTTGTCTATTAACAACCATTTACATTAATGATTCTCTAAATCTACATTAACCCATACTAGAATAAATGTTGGGTAGCTCGATTCCCCGCCGGGGAGCCATGAGTAAGGCTTATCACCCTTATCATTTAGTGGATCCTAGTCCATGGCCTTATACAGGCTCAATTGGGGCATTACTGCTAACAGTAGGCTCAGTATTATATTTTCATTATAGTTATACATGGATAATGTATTTAGGCGCAATAACAATAATATTTACAATGTTTGTTTGGTGGAGAGATATAATTAGAGAGGCCACTTTCCAAGGACACCATACTCAAATAGTAAAAAGAGGATTAAGATATGGTATGCTCCTTTTTATTGCTTCTGAAGTTTGCTTCTTTTTTGCGTTCTTTTGGGCTTTCTTTCATAGTAGCTTATCTCCCACTATAGAATTAGGAGCCGTTTGGCCCCCTGTTGGTATAGAAGTGTTAGACCCATTTTCTGTGCCCCTATTAAATACAGCTATATTACTTAGTTCAGGAGCAACTGTTACATGGGCACATCACGCCATAGTTAGCGGACAAAGATTAGAAGCCATACAATCACTTACTTGTACCGTAATACTTGGAATTCAGTTCACAGCCCTACAAGCTATGGAGTATTACGAAGCGCCTTTTACAATCTCAGACTCCGTCTATGGTTCAACCTTTTTTATGGCCACAGGATTTCATGGGTTCCATGTAATTATTGGAACTATATTTTTGACTGTATGTTTAGCTAGACTAATAGGTTATCACTATACTCGCCATCATCATTTTGGTTTTGAGGCTGCTAGTTGGTATTGGCATTTTGTAGATGTAGTTTGGTTGTTTTTATATGTATGTATTTACTGGTGGGGCTCTTAGCCCGAGCCATGGTTACATTGTGCTTAGCTAAGCTCAGCTTGTAGGGTCAACTAACGGTAAGTTCTCAGACTCATAATCTGGATATGCAGGTTCAACTCCTGCCCCTACCACTTTTAAAAACAAAAAAAAATACACTTAGAAACCAAGTAGGTACTCAAAGAGGAAAATTATAAAAATCTAGGCAAACAGACACGAACTAGCTCGATTAGGGGATATGGTACAATACCCAATAATATAATAGCTACTATTAGCGGTAATTGTCCATTAAACTCTCGTCTATTAATATCTCTCGAAAATATTAAATATGGAGAAAGTTGTCCAAAACAAATTCTATTATATAAATATAACGAATAAGCAGCCGCTATAACCATACTAGTTGAGGTGAGAATACCTAGTGATGTACTAGTGGAAAAAGCAGCTACTAAGGATAAAAATTCTCCAACAAAGTTACAACTAAGAGGAACAGCAATATTAGCTAAAGTAAACACCATAAATATGATAGAAAATAGGGGCATAGTCATGACCACGCCTCTATAATACCTAATTAACCTTGTATGATGTCTTTCATAGAGCAATGTTACTGCAATAAATAAAGCGGGGCTAACCACTCCATGAGCTATCATTAAGAATATAGAGGCGATTAAACCCTCCATGGTATGAGTAAATAAGCCTATTGTAACTATACCCATATGGGCTACCGAGGAATAGGCAATCAGACGTTTCGCATCTACCTGTCTACAAGTAGTTAAACTCCCATATATTACTGCTATTAATGATAACGTTAGAATGATTGGTGCTAAATACTCTGTTGCTTCGGGAAAAAGAGGCCAAGCGAATCGAATGAATCCATAACCCCCTAATTTTAATAAAATTCCAGCTAGAATCACTGAACCAGCTAAAGGAGCCTCAACATGCGCAAGAGGCAACCATATGTGAAAGGGAATCATCGGAATTTTAACGGCTAAACTAAGGAAGAAACCTATAAATAACCAAATTTGAATGTTACTATCTATCTGAATGTTAGTCAGAGATAAGTAGTCAGTTGTGCCTGTTATTCTATAAATAACTGCTATGCTAAGTAACATTAATATCGAGCCGACTAAAGTATAAAAGAAGAAATAATAAGCAGCTTTTATCTTTTCTGCCCGAGCTCCCCATACTCCTATTATTAAGAACATGGGAATTAATATGCTCTCAAATAACACATAAAATATTAATAGATCTAATGTCGAGAATACCCCAATTAATAGTAACTCCATACCTAAAAGGCATATAATAAACTCCTTGACAAGAAACTTAATACTATTCCAACTTACTAAAATACAAATAGGTGTTAATAAAGTACTTAGTACAATGAAAAATATAGAGATCCCGTCAATAGCAAACAATAAAGGAGACCCTTCAAACCAACCTATTGTACTAACCCAATTGAATTGAATTATCTGTTGAAATTGTGCTTCTTGATGAAGGCTAACTAATAATAAAATAGAGAGAGCAAATGTAATCAGAGACCACTCTAGCGCTTGCTGGCGTAGTTTCATACTATTTTCCCTTGGAATTAATGCTATTATTACTATACTTATTAATATAGAGCCCACTATACAAGCTAATATCATATTATTATATAATTACAAGCCACTATCCAGCGGCTAGTATCTCCTAATAGAAGAGTAGTCCGGATTCTAATTTACGACTAGGTACTTAAGTGCTATAGCTGTTCCGACTAATATCATTAATGCATAATTAAACAATAATCCAGATTGTAAACTGCTTAACTCTTTAGTTCTATCAATCATAAATCGGGCAATTCCAGTGGGGCCTAAAATCTCTAAGATACCCCTATCTATAGTTCGATAAGAGACAATATGGCCAAACTTCCAAACTGTGCTTCCAATGTAATAATTTGCTATTTGATTAAACTCCCAGGCATAAAATAAGAAACCATATATGCTAGGGCGTGTGATATAATAGATTATATATGGTCGAAGTATGAACACTAGTAATATCCCTGTTACGGACATAATAACTGGTGCTAAAGAGACTGCTGTGGGTACAAGCGGCAAGGGCCGTATTCCTGGCGCAAACACCATATTTTGGGCTATATATCCAACTAAGATACTTCCAATTGCCAACACTAATAAAGGTCCCAATAAGTTCCAATCAGCTTCTTGTAAGTGTTGTGCGCTTATATGTGTCAAATTAGGCTTAGACACAAAACTTAAGTATATTAATCGGAATGAATAAAAAGCAGTTAAAAAGGCTGTAATTGAAGCTAACCAATAAATTGAGACTAAGCAATAATTATTATAAGTTAACTCTAATATTAAGTCTTTAGAGTAAAACCCAGATAAATAGGGAAAACCTGCCAAAGACAAGGAGCCAATCAACATTAGTACATATGTTAAAGGTAACCCCCGGATAATTCCCCCCATCTTCCTAAGATCTTGTTCGTCTAAAAGAGCATGTATTATTGAGCCTGCCCCCAAGAATAGTAATGCCTTAAAGAAAGCATGAGTTAGGAGATGATATAAACTGCTTAAACAGCTATAAGTTCCACAAGCCATAACCATGTATCCTAGTTGACTACAAGTAGAATAAGCAATAACTTTTTTTATATCCGATTGGACTAATCCTACTGTAGCTGCAAAGAAAGCAGTTAAGGAGCCAACTAAACCCACAATAATTGTTGCAGTTGGAGAGTAATCAAAAAGGGGAGCTGATCTTATAATTAAAAACACTCCTGCTGTTACCATTGTTGCCGCGTGAATTAGGGCCGAAACAGGTGTGGGGCCTTCCATGGCATCGGGCAACCAAGTATGTAACCCTAATTGGGCTGATTTACCTACGGCCCCTATAGTTAGTAATATACAAATCCAAGTACAAGCGGAAGATGGCGATAAAGCGGAGAATAAACTACAGTAATCTAATACCCCAAATTCTTTCCAGATTAATATAATAGCCAGCATTAATCCTATATCTCCTATTCTATTGATTAACATTGCCTTAATAGCCGCCTTGTTAGCTTGTATACGCGTAAACCAAAAGTTAATTAATAAATAAGAACATAAACCTACACCTTCCCAACCAATAAATAATTGCACATAATTATTACTAGTAACTAGGACTAACATAAAAAAGGTAAATAGAGACAAATAACTCATGAATCTAGGTAAATGGGGGTCTTCTCTCATATAACTTGTAGAGTAAACATGAACTAACCCGCTAATTGTGGTCACTACTATTAACATTACAGCTGTTACCATATCAAATTGTAAGCCAAAATTAGTTATTAGTAAATCTGACTCTATCCATCTGCCTAACTCTATATATACTGCAGATCCATTAACAAGGATTTCATAACATAATACAAAAGAGAGGAGGCTACTGGCAAGAACCCACACAGAACTTAACAAGCCAGCCCCTTTTCTTCCTATATAGCGACCCCCGAGTCCGCTTCCTACTGCGCTTAGTAACGGTATTAATATAACTAGAAGATACATGGAAATAAATCTAAAATAATCAAATGTGTTAACTGAAAGAACAAACTAGGACAGACAATAATTGTTAATACTAAATACAAACTTGCCCCTATTAATATTGCCTTGCCTAAACCCGTTTCCCCCGTACCTACGCTGCCATGTGGAGAATTTAGGATATTTGTTATTACTAAAGGCGTGGACAAAGGTTGATAAAACATAATTTTAACTAACCTAAGGTAATAAACCCCTGCTATCACGGAACAAACTAAAGCTATTAAAGCGCTAAGATAGAAACCCTGACCCACAGCCGCTAAGATAATATACCATTTAGTTAAAAACCCAATTAAAGGGGGAATTCCTGCAGTAGACAGCAAACCTGTGGCTAATGCTAGTGCCAACATCGGGTTTAACCTTGAGACACCACTAAACTCAATAAGCATATCTCTTTTAGGAGATATAATAAGTACTACCGACCAAAGCAGAACTTGAGTTATAATATAGGCCCCAATATACATTAAACTGGCCTGAAGACTTTCTATAGACCCAATAGCTATTCCAAGCAACACAAACCCCATATGGCTTATTCCGCTATAAGCTAGTAGTCTCTTTATACGAGTTTGATTCAAAGCTCCTATAGCCCCAACAATCAAAGAAATGATCCCGGCTATTAACAGCCCCATCTCGTTTAAGCCTATTTGTACTATAATAGCTAGTACCCCCAATTTAGGCACGATAGATAATAGCGCAGCTACCCAAGTGGGTGCCCCTTCGTAGACATCTGGGGCCCACATATGAAATGGGGCGGCAGATACTTTAAATAACAGTGAAATAGTAATAAGACACTTACCAGCTAACACCCCATAAGATACTATACTCATACGAATAAATTGGAGTTCAAGCTCACCTGTAGAGCCATAAATCAGGGCGCAACCAAACAGGAACAACCCCGAGGATAGTGCCCCTAACACGAAGTATTTCAGCCCCGCTTCTGCCGATAACAATGAGTCTTTATTATAGGCCACTAAGATAAACATACATAATGTTTGCATTTCTAATGCTAAATAAATAGAAATTAAATTTGTTGATCCTATAAGTAATAAATTACCTAAGATCACCAATAATATCAATAAAGAGCTTGATCGATGCGATGTTCGATGGTCCAGCATACATAGTATAGCCAGCCCACTTAGCATCACCAACATCTTAATAGCCTGTGTCCAACATAGTAGATGGGGCTCAGCAAATAGCCCAGCAGCCCCCACAGCACCCGCAAGTAGCATAGCTAATCTTAAAGTCGGGGCCTTTAATCCATACGTCAACACTATTAGTATGATGAGCCCTAGTGTTAATTCCATAGTATACCAGGGGCTATGCACCCACATGGTATATGAAAAAGTGCGCCACTTTCGTGACACCTGAAAATCCCTAAACCTTTTGTTTTCCTTCTTTGCAGCAGCCAGAAGTTAATTTACGTCGATGGGGCCAATATAGTCGAGCATCGCTGAGACCATTCCTTGCGTACTAGGACTCAGAAAAGTTGGGATTGAACATTGTAGATAGAAACCGAGCTGTGTCACCACGCTCTGAACTCAAATCATGTACGGTTTTCATGGTCGAACAGACCAACCTAAGGTACCTTCTACAGCACCAGGACACCGCAATTCAACATCGAGGTCGCAAACACTGTCCTCGATAAGAACTCTCCGACAATATTACGCTGTTATCCCTACGGTAGCTTTTATCCGCTTTCGATATTTATTTTGGACAATCATATCGGGTCATTATCGCCCACATAGGACGTAGTCCTTGTGCCAGCTAGGGGTGTCCCCCTCACTGTCAGGCTAATGAGATTAGCTTTGTATACCATAAGCTCGCCTTCGTTTCTTATTCAAAGGTAGTCGCCCCAACTAAACTGTCCTACCAACAAAATTTATTAACCCAAAATTAGGATACTTAGTATCGATCATATTAGGTTAACGCTATCGGTATCCAGTAAAGCTCGATAGGGTCTTTTCGTCTTACAATGTTTATGTAGTATCTTCACTACAACTATAATTTCATCGGCTTTTCTCTTGAGACAGTAAGACCCTCGTGGTTCCATTCATACCCGCCAACAATTAATTGGCTATTTATTGTGCTACATTATCACGGTCAGAGTTACCGCGGCCATTCAGTTGGGTTTCGCTTTAGACGTTAGTCCTCAGTTTCACTGTACAACCATTGGGCAGAATTCACCCTCTATACTTCAGCAACCTTTAGCAGAGAGCTATGTTTTTGGTAAACAGTCGAGATCTTATTTTGCCGAGTTCCTTAAGAGAAATTATGCCTAGATCTAAGTCCCATAAATAACAGTTGAAGGTACTTTGTACCATAATATTTTTCCTGAACAGGTACAAGAATTATAATCCATCGGGCGTAGTGCCCTTAGAAGCTGTTTATATTTATTTAGGAGTGAATCTTGTACTACTCATGCCTGCATTATCACTTCTGTTTATCTCACGAGGTGCGCACAAATCGTGCCTACAGAACGCTCTACTACCAAGCCAGTATTGATACCTTACGGTCTGGCTTCCAGAATTTCAGTTATAGATTTAGCCGCCTTAATTCTTAGAGTTTCCTAGCTCATTCAGTGAACTTTTACGTTTTCCTGTGCAGATGGCTGTTTCCAAGCCTACTTCCTGTTTGTCTAAGTTGAACCCTCTTTATACACTTAAACTATATTAGTGACTTTAATTTCTGGTTAGGGCTTACCCCTCTTGACTAGAGGCCTTATCGCCATAGTCTTACTACACCGGTAAATTCAAGCCCCCGGGTTTGGGGGCGAATCAACTTGGGGCGCCTTACTAAGATAAGTTTCGTAGAGAACCAGCTATATCCAAGTTCGACTAGTATTTCACCGCTAACCACAGCTCATCCAAGATTTTTGCCACAATCACTGGTTCGGTCAGTATCACTACCTGGCCATGGTTAGATCACTTGGTTTCGGGGAATTTGACTGACGAGTTTTTCTCTTGCTTTCACTACGCCTTCATATACAACTTAAGCTTGCCAAATTTTGTCTTGCAGGCCCATTATGCAAAAGGTAACTTTTAGAACCAATTCTAAATCTTTCCCTCACGGTACTTTCTCTATAGGTGTCTATCGGGGTTTAGTCTAGATGTCCAATCATCTTAATTATCTGTTTGAGACAATTCCTCCGCTATCGCTCGCCGCTACGCACGGAATCTCAGTTGATGTATTCCTCATAGTCTAGTAAGATGTTTCAATTGACTATTCAATTCACCCTTTTCAGTTAGGATAAACAAGTTCAAAGTCTCTCCCTTGTTATTTCGTATTTCACGTCCTTACCGATAGACCCTAGATT